CAATTAAGAAATAGAACATAGTACTAGTAGGAATTCTCTTATCCCATTTGGAAGGATACTATCCTCATAATTATCCATGACTGTTTTTGTCTCTAGCATGACCACTTGATGAAAAAGAAGGGGGGAAATGACCGATACTACTGGAAGGATTCCTCTTTGGCTGATAGGTACTGTAACTGGTATTCCTGTGATCGGTTTAATAGGCATTTTTTTTTACGGCTCCTATTCCGGGTTGGGTTCATCTCTATAATACTGTAAGAATCATATGAACTAGACTAGATTGTAGACATGAAAGAGTAAGAACTCAGCGGGGTAAGGCCCCGATGAGTTCTTACTCTTAGAGCGATACTTTGATCTATTCAAAAGCATATGGAATCTCAGTCAACATAATCCAAATATTCTCTTTTTAGAAATGACAAAATGGATCCTTTGCTCTGATATTTCAAACCACTCTATTCTCTTCCTTTTTTTATTAGGATGTTTTTGACGAATTTCATCTATTGACTGATCCATAGTTTCTGTCGTTCCTAACATAATCAAAATATTAATTATTATGTCAATATTTTGAATAGGAAGCAACAAGAAAGGAAGAATCCATCAATTTTATGAACGATTTTATGAAGAATCCAATACGTATGGATTTATCCCTATGAAACATCCTGCAAATACTTTTCTTTTTCTACTCAACTATTTCTTTCTACTAAACTAAAACAAATACTAAAAAAAAAAAAAAAAGAAAACTGTAATGAGATAATAAAGAAAGATTTGGATATGCGTAAAGATCTAATCCGCTTTTCAGCCGAAACAAAACAAGATAAGTTTTTTTTTTAATTCTTTTCCTAAGTTATAAGTTGAAGTGAATTGAAGAAGTTCTATTTGTTCAATTATACCCGGAAAATAAAATAAGGAATAAGAATCTTTGGCAAACAGGAGAAAAAATCATGATTCTTTCGATACAAGACGACACAAGAAAATCCTTTTCTTGTGTCGTCTTGTATCAAATCGAATAGACGATTAGTAAGACTAACAATACTTTCTATAAATCTTTTTTACTTTCATTTTTCCCGTCTTTGCCTTTTCTTCTATTCCTAAGTATTTGTCTACTTATTTTCTCTCATTAGAAATGGTATACAAGTAATTAGTTTCAGACATCCCGCAAGATAAAAAAAAAGAGTAAAAAAAAAAAAAGAAACAAAGAAAAGACTTTGAGAATGTTTTGAATCATATATCATTCTATTGATCAACAAGAATTTGGCACTTTTACCAACTTTATTTTAAGGAATCTCTAGATCTAGAAATTCATTTCGTACAACTGAACCTTTTCAAACTGTTTCTTTTTCAGAACCAAGAAGATTTGTGCCAAAATCACAGATGCCAAGAAGAACAGAAGGCCTTGGACTCGTAATGGATCTTGAAGCACTATTTCTGTGTCTCCCTGACCAAAACCTCCTACATTTGGATTACTTGTTAATGGTTGATCAAGCTTGATGGATTCACCTTCTGAAACAAGAAGTTCTGGTCCTGGAGGTATAATATCAACCACTTGGCGTCCTTCTGATGCATCAACTATGGTTATTTCATATCCCCCTTTTTCTTTACGTGCTATTCTGCTTACTATACCAGCAGATGTAGCATTATAAACTGTATTGTTACTCTTGCTACCATCAGGATAAATCTGACCCCTTCCTCTGTTCCCACCTACATATATGGGATATTTTAAGAAGTAAACGTCTTTTTTCGTAGCAGGGTCGGGGGAAAGAATAGGAAAGACGATTTCACTATATTTTTGACCGGGAACAGGACCTATCACAATAATATTTCTTTTATTAGGACGATAACACTGAAAAGAGAGATTGCCCATCTTTTCTTTCATTTCGGGAGAAATACGATCGGGGGGGGCTAATTCGAATCCCTCGGGTAAAATAAGAACAGCTCCTACATTCAAAGCTCCTTTTTTACCATTAGCAAGAACTTGTTTCAGTTGCATATCATAAGGAATTCGAACAACTGCTTCAAATACAGTATCAGGAAGTACAGCTTGCGGAACTTCAATATCCACGGGCTTATTAGCTAAATGGCAATTGGCACATATAATTCGCCCAGTTGCTTCTCGTGGATTTTCATAACCCTGCTGTGCAAAAATGGGATATGCATTTGAAATAGATGCTCGAGTTATTACATATATCATGATCGATACATAAATGGATCGAGTCATCTGTTCTTTTACCCAAGAAAAAGTCTTTCTATTTTGCATGGTCCAATCATTGATCCCCGGAATTTCTACAATAAATTTGATAGGTAGCTAGTAGAATTCCCTATCCACAAGTTTGCCATTGTATTGATTGTACTTAAATAATTGTACTGGTGGAATCTAGTATGAATACCTTGAATTGAAAAGGTAGAAGTCTAAAAAAAAAGAAAGAAGTAAGATGAAAAATGATTTCTTTATACACGAAGAAAGATTCTGATTTGATTGATATCAAAAGATCTAAGGAATTATTCATTCATTGAATGATAAATTACTACAAGCGAAGGAGATACACGATTTAAAAAATGGAAGATCCAATATTTAACAATTGTATCTAGAATCACTGGAAAAGTGGAAACAAGACCAGATAGAATCTGATCATTCTGAGCCAATCCAAAATCGTTGTAGATCGAACAAATCATTAGTTCCCAACCATGAGTCGAGTGAAATCCGATCCATAAATCAGTAACTAAAAGAATAGAAAAAGCTTTGATTGTATCACTTAAGTTATAGAGAAATTCCTGAATCCAAGAATTGAGAATGAAAAGTTCTTCATTACCCAGAAAAAAATAACCACTTAGAATAGCGAAACAGATTATATTTGTAGAGAAATGCAAAATGATATGGAAATGAGATTCATTTTGTCTTTGGACTAATTGTATTGTTTCCTTGTGCATTCCTATACGAAGTCTTTGCATATGTGTTTCCGAGTACTCCTTTATCATCTCGTCCAACAGGAATAGTTCTTCTAATTCCATAAATTTTTCTAGAACATTTTTCTCTTGAATATCATTCAAAAGAATTTCGGATTGCCTGGTATTCCACCAATTAAGAAACCAAGTTTCTAGACATTTCTGAAATGAGAGAGAAACCCACCAGGGCAAAAAGAGTATAGACACAAGATATGGGAGGGAAGCCAATGCTTTCTTTTTTTTCATTCTGTATCCGTGATGTGAATTGTTAATGAACCTGTTTCATTCGTCGATTCTATCTGATATTTCTATGAAGCACGAATCATATAACAAGAGCCTATAACTCTAAGAAGAATAAGGTATCGAACCTATGGATCTTTTCCTATTTTTGTTTTTGTGTAATAATTTAGTCTTTGGATCTAGAATAGAACATACAAGAAAGGCCCTTTTAGAATGAAAAAAAAAAAAAAAATAAGTAAATATTCTTTCCACTTTCCCTATTATAGAGATCACAATTAGGCAAATTGTAACCGATTTGCCCTTCATTTCTTCCTTTCGATGAAGACTCGAAAACCCATTTGAACTAACAAATCTAATTTTGATTTCAAGACGAATCCTACCGAATCCTTTAATTCTTTTATTGATATTTCAAATTCGAAAGATTTCACTGTCTAACCGTAGCGCAGGGATAGGGTATGAATTCAAAGGCCTAAAAAGAGGAATTATGTTTTACGAAAACAAAAGACATGTTAGGATATTTGATGAATCTATACTTTAGACCTTTTACTAGTATAAATAATGAAGCTGGACGCCATGTGTATGCGTATACAAAATAGTTTTTGTGGACAAATAGTTGCTATTCTCCTTAATCTATTTTTTTTTAATCTATTTTAGTTAGATTTTAGTTAGATTCAATTTTATTATTATTAATATTGTTCCATATACGTCCTCCTGCTTTTGAGATGTATTAAGTTCCTTCTCTCATGCTGAGATTTATTCTTCAGTTCATTTCAAAATACTTCAATGGGTACGCGCAAGAAATAGGCCAATTCGGCAGCTTTTTGTTCAATTTCTCGTGGAGTCAAATTCTCATCAGTACGGGACAAGGGAATGGCTCCTTGTCCCTTTATTTCCATATAAAGGACACGACGAGGAAAAAGACCCTCTCTGGCCTCCATTCTTATTGATTGGATATCTTTCATAAAGATACGAAGAAAGATTCGACGATTTCTTCCAGGAAATCCCCAACGAAAAAGGGACATTATCCCTTCTTTTCTATCGAATTGGTCATAACCACTACCTACATTCCATGAAATTGTGCACCACAAATAAGAACTAATGAATAGACCTGCGATCCCATAGAAAGACATCACGATCCCTTGTGGGAAAAAAATAATTTGCTGAGACGGAAATACGGATATAAGATTTTTACCAAGATAACTGGAAGTTCCAACCACTAAGAATCCTAGTGAACCTAAAAAAAGGATAAAGGCCCAGCAAAAATTACTTGTTTTTCGAGACCCCGTTATAAGTTCTATCCATATATGTTCTGATCGCCAGTTCATACTATACTAGATCCAGATTTGATTGGAATTGAGAGAATAACCCAAAAATGGGATTTGACTCGACTTTTATTGCTTGATCCCGAAGTAACTTTCATCAACTAGCAGCATTTCGATAGGAACCATTAGGAAGAATTGGTTAGATACATTGAGTTTATATTTCAAAGATTTTTCAAAAAAGATTTGCGGATCATTTTTCATTTAATCATTTAATTGATTAAGCTATAACCACATATACATGCTGCATTAATGCGTATATTATGCATCGGCATACATAACAAAACAACTCTTTCTTTTGTTTTCGGAAAGGCCACATACATCATATTACATTAAAAAAAAGTATCTGTATGATGATCAAGTGTTGAAATAAATTGATGAGATTTGGTCCCATCATATTTAAACAATCTTATTTCTTTGGACATAAAGAAATAAAGAAGCCATTGCGATTGCCGGAAAGACTAGGCCCACTAAAGGAACAAAAATAGAGGGAAAGTTCAAATCTATCATAGAATGGGTACCTCAATTTCATATTTGTACCTATTATAATTCTAAATTAGAATTATAAAGATATCTTATGATAAGTCTATCTATTATAAATATAAAGAATAATAAGATAATATTAATATGAAGTATTAAATAATAAATAACGAATGTATAACTCAATGAAGTGTACCTATTCCTCTTTCTACACGAATATGTATGAGAATCCGCTTTCATAAATTGGATTCTTCTTCTCCCATCCTTAGCTTTATCGTCTTTCCTTTCAAAACAAAAAGGTGTTTTGAAAGGAAAGATAGAAAAGAGTTTCTTACGAGTTTCTGACTTTCACCAATCTTATCCAACAAACAAAGATAAGGATTCCTAGTGAAAAACGGGGGTTTTCGCTAAAGAAAAAGAACTTCTATATTATTCTTATTTGTTATTTGAGTATTTCTATTTTCTTTATTTGATTTGAGATTTCTTCTTTCTTTTTATTTACTATTTTCTTTTTATTTTTTCGATATCTTTTTTTATCTATTTTTTTTTTCATTATAATGAACTAAATGCGTATTCGCTACAAATAAAAATAACTGAAGCTCATGATATACTTCCATTTGAAAATGAAGAATCTCAATCTTTTTTAAAAGATTTTTTTTGAATCTTGATTCAAGGGAAGGAAACCGTGTAGCTGAAATAACTCATTAAGAACACCTTTTAAAGGATTACGTGGTACGATTGGGTCGAATAAGCCCTTATGGAATAAAGACTCAGCCACTTGTGAACCGTCGGGTACTGTATTTTTCAATGTTTGTTCAATTACTCTTTTACCCGCAAACGCAATGTAGGCATTAGGTTCAGCAATAATGATATCTCCCAACATACCAAAACTTGCTGTAACTCCACCAGTTGTAGGAGATGTAAGGATTGATACATAGAATAACTTTTTCTTTGATTGATAATCATATGAAGCAGAAGATATTTTAGCCATTTGCATCAAGCTCAAACTCCCTTCTTGCATGCGTGCTCCTCCAGAAGCACACACAATAATGACAGGTAGAGATCGATTAGTAGCATACTCGATCAAACGGGTGATTTTCTCACCTACTACGGATCCCATACTACCTCCCATAAACTGAAAATCCATAACTCCAATTGCTATTAGAATACTATTTAGTTGACCTACGCCCGTTTGAACAGCTTCAGTTAAACCCGTTTTTTTTTGATAAAAAGAGATGCGATCTATATAGGGTTCCTCCTCTGAATGAAATTCAATAGGGTCCATAGAGACCATATATTCATCCATAGGCTCCCAAGTGCCAGGATCAATAAAGAGTTCAATTCTATCTGAACTACTCATTTTCAAATGATATCCGCAGTGTTCACAAATATTCATTTTTGAACTAAAAAATTTTTTATAATTTAATCCATAACAATTCTCACATTGAACCCATAATTGTTTGTATTTTGTATTTAGATTATTTATATCGAAATCATTAAATTTTTCTCTTTTATTTAAATAACTGCTACTAGTTCTGATACTAGAATTTACACTTTCAATACTACTTTTACTTTCCATACAAATGAAACTAGAAATGTAACTGTCAATATCACTGTAAATGTCACTATTAAGACTGATTTCAAAACGAAGATAACTATCAATGCAACTATTAATGTGATTATTCCAATTATTCCAATTAGATTGAGTATCATACATGGAATAATAATAGTAGTAATTACTACTATTAGACCCACTATTCAAATAACTAGAAAAAAGAATCTTTAGTTCACTCAAAAAAGAACTAGCATTGTCACTATCAAAATCCTTATTTTCAATATCAAAAATCTTATTTTCAATATCAAAATCTTATTTTCAATATCAAAATATACAGAATAAGTGTCACCATTACTATTTCTAACTAAAAAAGTATGATCAGAGATCAAACTCAAAATATTCCTGTTATCCAAGAAATAATAAGAATTTAGATAATTCATATTACTGAAACTAGAATTGTCCCAACTAGGAATCTTGTTATCCGCATCATTTAGAATAGTTTCTTCACTCCCACCGGTATGTCCAAGAGCATCAAGACTATCCATTGATTTACTTAGTCTACACCTATGTTCTAACTTCTTGTTAGACAACATCGAATTGAACCAACATTTTTCCATAGATTCTTTCTGCCCCCTATTTTAGGAAAACCTAATAGCTAATAGATGAATAGTCATTCGATGAAGAAAAAATCATTTTACTATTTCTTTTTATTTCTCATCAGAATTCAAATGAAGCATATGATCGAATCATTAAGATTGTTAATGAAAAACAAGCGAGTCTTTCAAAGAAAGGATTCTCCTGTTGAGGAATCCGGTGAATCATTTCAATATTCTGATAGTGATCATGATATAATTTTTTCCCCAAAAAAAGATATATAAATATAAAGACAGGTTTCTCTCATGTAAAACTTTCAATTCTCATCAAAAAGATACATATACATAGTTGTTTCTTCCCATAAATTAAAAA